GGAGAACCCAAGGACTCCCTTTCGGATCCATGAAACAACTCTCAGAGATCTTTTTCCCTTTTGGAAGAGACAGAAGCGAAACAACCAACTTATGGGAAGACCGAAACAATGTATCATTTCTGGGTCCCATGGAATTCATAGGTAGAGGAAGAAGCCCCCTCAAATAGAGATTTTTTCTTTCGACCATAGTTTGATGGTGCATACGAGATAGAAGGACCGCTACTAGAATCAGTACTACACCCTTAACCAGTACTACAACTTTGCTCGTGAAAGATCGGTTGCTTGGTGAACCCGCAAGGAGGATACTCCAAATTCGGGGGTCAAAAAGTTTCAGAAAACGTTCTTGGTGGAAAAAAAGATAAGTGAAAGATCCCACTAAATCGAATTTGGTCCATGAATCTAACAAAGAGTCAAAATTCTTAATTTCTCTCAATATCTCTCTCAATTCGAAGATCCATAATTGGACTTCATAACCTCTCCGGGGTTTGGTTCGCATAGTATGGTTATATATATGTATGTAGGGTTGAAAATAAGTTATTTACGATATATGATGATCCAAGCATCCATGGCTGAATGGTTAAAGCGCCCAACTCATAATTGGCGAATTCGTAGGTTCAATTCCTACTGGATGCACACCAATGGGATGGGAGCGTTTCATAAGTTCAGTCTAGTGGAACTGGCTCGGTATCATCATCATCAGAGAAATCAATCTTACTTTTATGTTTATTTATATAGATATATAGATAGCTGGGTTTTCTTGTTTTCCGAATTCTTTCGATCTTCTATTTCTATAGATTTCGATAGAGTTCTCTATGAGATTCGTTCGATTCTGTAGATTCGAATTCCAATCTTACTAGAGAACGAATTGGTGTGGTATATTCATACTATAACATATGAACAGTAAGAACTCGAATTCTTATCAATACTGGAACTTATAGGAAAGAAAGTGGATTTATGGATGGAATCAAATATGCAGTATTTACAGAAAAAAGTGTTAAGCTATTGGTGGGGAAGAATCAATATACTTCTAATGTCGAAGCAGGATCAACTCGGACAGAAATAAAACATTGGGTTGAACTCTTCTTTGGGGTTAAGGTAATAGCGATGAATAGTCATCGGCTCCCGGGAAAGGGTCGAAGAATGGGCCCTATTAGGGGACATACAATGCATTACAGACGTATGATCATTACGCTTCAACCGGGTTATTCTATTCCATCCCTTTTGTAGAAAGAAAAGAGCTTCAATCAAAATACTGAATAACACGGCGATACATTTATACAAAACTTCTCCCCCGAGCACACGCCCTGGGGCCGCAGACAGTCGAGGGAAATCCAATCCACGAAAGAATTTGATCTCTGGACAGCGTCATTGTGGGAAAGGGAGGAATGCCAGAGGAATCATTACCGCAAGGCATAGAGGGGGAGGTCATAAGCGTCTCTACCGTACAATCGATTTTCGACGGAATGAAAAAGACATATCTGGGAGAATCGTAACCATAGAATACGACCCTAATCGAAATGCACACATTTGTCTCATACACTATGGGGATGGTGAGAAGAGATATATTTTACATCCCAGAGGGACGAGAATTGGAGATACCATTCTTTCGGGTACAGACGTTCCTATCTCACTGGGAAATGCCCTACCTTTGAGTGCGGTTTGAACCATGGATTTACGTAATTGGAAATAACCAATCAGGTTTACGACGAAACCTAGAAATCGATCACAGATCCTATTTGAATGCCTCTATGGCATAGACCTCAACAGAAAACTGAAGAGTAACAACAGCAAGTGATTGAGTTTAGTAGTTCCTTCAATAAAATTATTGACTCTAGAGATATCGTAATATGGAGAAGACAAAATGGTTTGAAGCACTGACAGAACCAGAAACGCCCTTATGTTTCAAAGAGAAGAATAGAGATTATGCACATTTCATTTGATGGTCAGAGGCGAATTGAAAGCTAAGCAGTGATAATTCTACCCCCCGGGGAAAAATAGAGATGTCTCCTACGTTACCCCTAATATTTGGAAGTATTGACGTAATTTCATAGAGTCATTCGGTCTGAATGCTACCTGAAGAACATAAGCCAGATGACGGAACGGAGAGACCGAGAATGTAGAATATCATCACATGAGGGATTCGGCATATTTGGATACCTATTTATCCACTCATGTGATACTTCATCATATGATTCAGATAGGATCCATCCGTCTAGATATCCTCCTATACATTCAGAAAGCCGTATGCTTTTGAAAAAAGCTTGTACAGTTTGGGAAGAGATTTTGATTGATCAAAAAGACGAATCTACTTCAACCGATATGCCCTTAGGCACGGCCATACATAACATAGAAATCACACTTGGAAAAGGTGGACAGTTGGCTAGAGCAGCGGGGACTGTAGCAAAACTGATTGCAAAAGAAGGTAAATCGGCCACATTAAGATTACCATCCGGGGAGGTCCGTTTGATATCAAAAAACTGCTCAGCAACAGTCGGGCAAGTGGGTAATATTGGGGTGAGACAGAAAAGTTTGATGCGTAAAGCCGGATCTAAGCGTTGGCTAGGTAAGCGTCCTGTAGTCAGAGGAGTGGTTATGAACCCTGTAGACCATCCTCATGGGGGTGGCGAAGGAAGGGCCCCCATTGGTAGAAAACACCCAACAACCCCTTGGGGTTATCCTGCACTTGGAAGAAGAAGTAGAAAACAGAATAAATATAGCGATAGTTTCATTCTTCGTCGACGTACTAAATAGGAAAATCTTGAACATCGAATATGTTTCTTCGTCTTTACAAAAGAAAAAAGATAGGAGTAAGTAGCTGTGCCACGTTCAAAAAAAAAAAATCCTTTTGTAGCGAATCATTTATTAGGAAAAATTGAGAAACTCAACCTCAAGGGGGAAAAAGAAATAATAATAACTTGGTCCCGGGCATCTACCATTATACCCACAATGATCGGACATACAATCGCCATTCATAATGGAAAGGAGCATTTGCCTGTTTATATAACAGAGCGTATGGTAGGTCAAAAATTGGGAGAATTTGCACCTACTCTTAATTTCCGGGAACATACGAGAAACGATAACAAATCTCGTCGTTAATCTGAATTAAAAAAGTGAATATTAGGTGCTCATCGTTCATTCGTGGGAGGTAAACCTGATGATAAAGAAGAACGAAATTGGAGAAGTATACGCTGTAGGTCAACATATCCGTCTGTCTGCTCACAAAGCACGAAGAGTCATTGATCAGATTCGTGGACGTTCCTACAAAGAAACACTTATGATACTAGCACTCATGCCTTATCGAGCATGTTACCCTATTTATAAATTGGTTTATTCTGCAGCAGCCAATGCGAGTCACAATATGAGGATCAAGAAAACGGATTTAATCATTAGTAAAGCCGAAGTCAACAGGGGTACTATCAGGAAAAAGTTAAAACCTCGAGCGCGAGGACATAGTTATCCGATAAAAAGAACCACCTGTCATATAACTATTGTGTTGAAAGATATATCGAAAGACTACATATGGATAAAACACGAGGACATAGTTATCCGATAAGAAGAACCCCCTGTCATATAACTATTGTATTGAAAGATATATCGAAAGATCACATATGGATAAAAAAAAAAAAGATGGATAGAGATATATACTCAATATACAGACATAAGAAAGAGGTATTTCGATATGATAGATCGGGACAGATTGAAATTGAACTGGGCTAATAGGGAGAGTGAGGATGTATGGGACAAAAAATAAATCCACTTGGTTTGAGACTTGGTACAACCCAAAGACATCATTCCCTTTGGTTTGCAGAACCCAAAAATTACTCCAAAGGTCTTCAGGAAGATCAAAAAATACGTGATTGTATCAAGAATTTTTTACGTGATTGTATAAAAAAAAATATAAAAATAAAAAAAAAAATCCCTTCCGATGAGACAATCATTTCACGTATAGAGATTCAAAAAAGTATCGATGTGATAAAGGTCATAATCTATACGAGCTTCCCAGACTTGGCAAAATTTTTAAGAGAGGGGAAACCACAAAGAATCCAAGAATTACAGACCAATGTAGAAAAAAGGTTTCATTCTGTGAACCATAAACTCAACATTGCTATCACAATAATTACAAAGCCCTATGGACAGCCCACTATTCTTGCAGAATACATAGCCACAAATTTAAAAGAAAGAGTTCCATTTCGACTGGTGATGAAAAACGCGATTGAAAAACCCATTGCCCTAGGGAATACAAAAGGAATTCAAATACAAATTGCAGGCCGTATCGACGGAAAAGAAATTGCACGTGTCGAATGGATCAGAGAAGGTAGGGTTCCACTACAAACCATTCGAGCTAAAATAGATTATTGTTCATATACAGTTCGAATGGTTTATGGGGTATTAGGCATCAAAATTTGGATATTTGCGGGCGAGGAATAAGAAATCCTTTATTTGGATTTCCGTTCTATCCAACGATAAAACACAAAATGACAAACTCTTTCATCCCTTTTCGTTCAATCAAAAACGAAACTAAAATGAGCAATTCTTATTTTTATTTTATTCGATTCTATTCTATAGGATTGAATAAAAATTGGATTGACCCTTTGGTATAATTGCTATGCTTAGTGTGTGACTCGTCGGTTATTTCCTTTAAATTGAAGTTAGGGTTCAAAAAAAGGGGGACGGCCCATACCACAATAAGAATATAAGCTAATAACGATAAAACTCATAACTATAGAACTAATAACTATAGAACTAATAACCAGCTCATTGCTTCGTATTATCTGAATCCAAGGCACCAGTCACTCTATGATCGATTGATCAGAGAGTTGTAGCAACTGAACTCTTTTTACATAAAGAAAAATCACTCTGATTATGGATTGTGAAAGAAAAGGATCGGGTAAATGGAAGGGTGATAGAAAGAAAGAACTCGAATATCCATGATATATGATTCCAATATGTATGGTCTATGAATCATCTCAGAAAAGGCAGTGTAATAAAGCATCAATACGTGGGAAGACCCTAAAATAAAAAAAAGAGCATCAAGTCAATTAAAGGCTGAGGAAATTGACTCAGGAATAACAAATTCCATTACGTACGAGCTCCATTGCGTAAAATTAGGCCTAGCCATTCAGCAAGAAGTGATGGGAACGACGGAACCTGTGACTGCATGAAGATTCTATTGAAAACGAATTCTAATAATTCATTGGGTGGGATGGCGGAACGCACCAGAAACCAATTCATTTATTCTGAGAGGTCATGGACTGACCCTTCGGATAAACCAGATCTTGACAGAGTCAATATTCGCCCGCGACAGCCTTACGACGTTTTAGAATATTCCCTAAAAGTCCAAATCAAGATTGGTTATCTCTTATATCAAAAATCTCAAAAATAAATTCTAAATGAAATTTGATTCTAGATGTATAGAAATATCTATACGTCTATTCGTGTATACAATCTTAGATCTAAAAAAAAGAGTCCTATGATTCAGTTTATTATTTATTGAATACCTATCTCTAATATGATTGAATCGTTTCATTCGCGAGGAGCTGGATGAGAAGAAACTCTCATGTCCGGTTCTGCAGTAGAGATGGAATTGTGAAATAACCATCAACTATACCCCCAAAAGAACCAGATTCCGTAAACAACATAGAGGAAGAATGCGGGGCGTTTCTTATCGAGGCAATCGGATTTGTTTCGGTAGATACGCTCTTCAGGCACTTGAGCCAGCTTGGATCACATCTAGACAAATAGAAGCAGGACGAAGAGCAATGACACGGTATGCGCGTCGTGGTGGAAAAGTATGGGTACGCATATTTCCAGACAAACCTGTTACAATAAGACCAACGGAAACGCGTATGGGTTCGGGGAAAGGATCTCCCGAATATTGGGTATCTGTCGTGAAACCGGGTCGAATACTTTATGAAATGGGTGGGGTATCAGAAAAAGTAGCCAGAGAAGCTATTTCAATAGCTGCGTCCAAAATGCCTATACGCACCCAATTCCTTATTGTCGAATAGGGATATGCAAACAAAGGAAAGAGGTCTTTCTGATGAAAAACCAACCTGCAGTTGGTTTTTTTTCTGGCCAAACAATATTTCTTTTTTCCTTTGCCCTTTCTTTGGATTGAAAGAAAAGAAAAAAAAGCTATGATTCAATCTCAGACCCATTTAAATGTCGCGGACAACAGCGGAGCTCGAAAATTGATGTGTATTCGAATCATAGGAGCTAGTAATCGCCAATATGCTCATATTGGTGACATTATTGTTGCTGTAATCAAAGAAGCAATGCCTCATATGCCTCTAGAAAGATCAGAAGTGATCAGAGCTGTAGTTGTACGTACATGTAAAGAACTCAAACGTGACAATGGCATGATAATAAAATATGATGACAATGCTGCAGTTGTCATTGATCAAAAAGGCAATCCAAAAGGAACTCGAGTCTTTGGTGCGATCGCTTGGGAATTGAGACAGTTGAATTTTACTAAAATAGTCTCATTAGCCCCTGAGGTATTATAAAGACTCATAGGCGAAACCACAATATTTTTAGTAGTGTATCTGAAATAGATTCAATGAATTAGTAGATTGTGTCTCACGTATATCCCTTAATATTAATAATTGATAAAGAAAAAAAAAAGAACATGTTGCTAATAAAAAAAACTCGAAGGCACCAATGATTATAGCTCATCATGGGTAGGGACACTATTGCCGACATAATAACTTCTATACGAAACGCGGAGATGGCTAACAAAGAACTGGTTCGAATAGCATCTACTACTATTACCGAAAACATTGTGAAAATACTTCTACGAGAAGGCTTTATCGAAAACGTGAGGAAACACCGCGAAAAGAACACAAATTTCTTAGTTTCAACCCTACGATATAGAAGAAGGCATAGAAAAGGGCCATATAGAACTATTTTAAAACGTATAAGCCGACCCGGTGTACGAATCTATTCTACCTATCAACGAATCCCTAAGATTTTAGGAGGAATGGGGCTTGTAATTCTTTCGACTTCTCGAGGCATAATGACAGATCGAGAGGCTCGACTAGAAAGAATCGGGGGAGAAATTTTGTGTTATATATGGTGATCTTTCCGGTATCCGAATTGGGTCGGTAACTTCCTATTCTTATTTGTGACAAAAAAAGCATACAAATATCACTCCTCTTCCATGAATTAATACTTTTAAGGGATTACCTCGAATGAAAGAACAAAAATGGATTTATGAAGGTTTAATTACGGAATCACTGCCCAATGGCATGTTCCGGGTTCGTTTAGATAATGAAGATCTGATTCTAGGGTATATTTCAGGAAAGATCCGATGTAGTTTTATACGTATACTACCAGGAGATAGAGTCAAAATCGAAGTAAGTCGTTATGATTCAACCAAGGGGCGTATCATTTATCGACTCAACAACAAAAATTCGAATGACTAGGTGACCGTTTCAACACTCACACTACTTTCGTGGGGACTTACATCTCAAAATTGCAAGAGACTTATTTTCTTCCAAA